TCTAGGAGCCCAAACTATGTGATCGACTACATCCTCCGCTAACTGTTGCGGGTCGGTGCCTTCTGCCCATTCTTTAAACTCCGATTCATAGAGAAATCTACGATCAAAGATAGAACGAGATCCATTTTCCATCATCTCTAAGGGATTCCTTGGTTCGGGCCGAAGAAGCGAGGATCCCACCAGAGCGCCTTCTACTACTTCTAATAGGCCATCAACTAGATCAGAATCCGTCTCAACGAGTCTATAAGAAGTGATCCAAATTTTTTCATCGGGTCCGGGTAGAGACCAAAGATCTTGAGCGACCGATCCGGCAGAACAACTCAAAAGATAAAGAAGTATCGTTAATTTATTCATGCTCGTTCCAAGTTCGAAGAACCATTTGTACAAATAAGGATCCCCTTCGTAACATGATTGCTTCTTCATATAGATAGATATAGGATCTATAAGGCAGCAATTATTTATAAGTACATTTTGTGCAACAGCCCTTCCTATCTGATAGAAAAGGATCCCATGATCCGGAACCGGTCTTACATGGGCTCGCAACTCCCAAGTTTGTCTATGAAGAGCAAATCTAATTGTATTAGTGTCTATAATGGATTTCTTCTGTGTAATACTAATCGATAGGGCCTCATTGGTAATTGCTACAAGATCTCGTGCATTGTAACCCATGGCTATGGACCCGAATCCATATCCATTAGTATGGAACATTTTCTTTTCCAAGTGAAATCCCCTAGTATATGAAAGGGTGAAAACGTGCTTTCGTTGTTGTGGAATAAGAAGCCTTCGTATCTTAATGCATGTATTTAATTTATTCGGAGCTATTAGAGCGGGATCCACTTTTTGGGGAATATGAGTCGAAGCAATAACAAGAATATCTCTAGTGGACCGTCTTTCACTATCCCCGGAGAGAGAGTTCCATAATAAACCGAGGGACTCCGACTCATCCACATACAGATCATGAATGTTTGGAATCCATACTATGCAAGGAGACATTGTTCTTGCCAATTCGAATTGCAAGTTGATAGAAGCTAGGTCTATTTCCAACTCGACGATATACCTAAGTATCTCATCATCCACCGTATACTCCTCCCTCAGCTCCGGGTCCGAGTCCAAGTTCGAATAAATATAGTCACGATCATCAATATCGTCCCCATCTTTAAGCGCATACATATATTCTTTAGCAGGGTCGCTATCATCATCAATACCACCAATATCCACATCATCAAGCGCTTCCGTATAGTCCTCAGGATCGAGATCATCAATAACTATTTTCAAATCCAGCTTGTTCAGAAATACCGTAATGAAAGGAAGATAGGAGTTTGTCGCTAGGGATTTGACCAAATAGGATCGTCCAGTTCCTATAGGACCTATCACTAAAATACCCCTCGAGGGGGATAGGGCTAGGCGGAACGAAAAGGGTTTTGGTTTTCCATGAGATGGGAAATGAAAACTATTAGCCCCACACGAGGTTTGTGAATAAGTGATTGTCTGATAATGAGCAAGGAATATCCGTCTTTCTGCTAAACAGGATGTATTGAACTCATAATTCATTAGATCCTTTTGATGAATGTCAACTAAGTATCGTAAGTAAATTGCTCCCGCTTGTTCAAACATTTGATAACCATAGTCACTCTTTACTAAATGATCAATATGAGTCAGACTCCGGAGAATTTGATCAATCCCTTTTTCTGGCCTTAAGGTGGAGAAATGAAACGAGTAAACTCTCTCTTTATCCAAAAACCAATCACAGGTCTCGATCCAGGATTCTATTTCATCATGAGTCTGAAACCTTTGTCCTTTTCTTATCCATGAATAGATCTCTTTACTTGTATGACTTAGCTGTCTTGTATTTCTCGAAAAAGTGATTCGATTGGTGGGATTTGGTATGATACTTATGAGATCGATGAGATTGAAAAATATCTTCTGTATAAATTGGACCCCGGGACCACCACCAAATCGCGCAAAACCCAGTATTTCTGTTAGAAAATCTTCGGATTGTTCCCGAGCAACTAGAAAGAGATTCTTTAACCAGAAAGAATTCGGTTCAGGTTTAGGATACCCATCCACAAGTTTGTACACCTCAATCGTGTATGATGGAATCGTCAAAGATTTTATCCTCTCGAACTCTGTCTGTAACTCACTAGAGTCTAGAGAAACAGAGAAAAGAAGTACCTGAACGAGACATCCAGCAAGAAGAAGAAGTAAAAGGCTTGAATAGAGGAACTCCCGAACATTTGGCGAGCTCAGATGTGTCGATATCAACGGTGACTCATTATTTCGATGAATCATTTCTTCGACGCGAAGAAGCCTACGGAAACACTTCCACGAAATATCACTTGAAATCTCACTTATCGGTGCCCACAATCCCCACAATTTTAGCTTAAGAGCTCGCCATTTTAGCTTAAGAATTCGCCATGCTGATCTGTGCATAATATAATGAAAAACGGATACAAATTTGTGACTGCTACTTAGCATCGGCAATAGGTCTGAAAAAGCATCT